GCTAGTGTAGCTTAATGTAAAGCATGGCACTGAAGATGCCAAGATGAGCCCTAAAAAGCTCCGCATGCACAAAGGCATGGTCCCGACCTTATTGTCAGCTCTAACGCAACTTACACATGTTAGTATCCGCAGTCCAGTGAGTATACCCTCAACCCCCCGCCCGGAGAAGAGGAGTGGGCATCAGGCACAATTTCTTTAGCCCAAGACGCCTAGCCAAGCCACACCCCCAAGGGAATTCAGCAGTGATAGACATTGAGCAATAAGTGAAAACTTGACTCAGTCAGCATTTAAGAGAGCCGGTAAAACTCGTGCCAGCCACCGCGGTTAGACGAGAGGCCCAAGTTGACAATACTACGGCGTAAAGGGTGGTTAGGGAAATCTTTATGATAAAGCCAAATGGCCCCTTGGCCGTTATACGCTCCTGGGCATCAGAACCCCAATCACGAAAGTAGCTTTAGAAAACCCGCCTGACCCCACAAAAGCTGAGGAACAAACTGGGATTAGATACCCCACTATGCTCAGCCGTAAACCAAAACACTACATCACAATCCTAGTTCGCCAGGGTACTACGAGCATTAGCTTAAAACCCAAAGGACCTGACGGTGCCTCAGACCCCCCTAGAGGAGCCTGTTCTAGAACCGATAACCCCCGTTAAACCTCACCACTCCTAGCTATCTCAGCCTATATACCGCCGTCGTCAGCTTACCCTGTGAAGGTAATAAAAGTAAGCAAAATGGGTATAACCCAAAACGTCAGGTCGAGGTGTAGCGCACGAAGTGGGAAGAAATGGGCTACATTTTCTAATGCAGAACACACGAATTTGCATCATGAAACAATGCTTGAAGGAGGATTTAGAAGTAAAAAGGAAGCAGAGTGCCCTTTTGAACCCGGCTCTGAGGCGCGTACACACCGCCCGTCACCCTCCCCCGTCGCCAGACACATAATGTATTTAACACTATAGCATAGACAAGGGGAGGCAAGTCGTAACACGGTAAGTGTACCGGAAGGTGCACTTGGATCAAACCCAGGATATGGCTGAGCCAGTTAAGCATCTCACTTACACCGAGAAGACATCCATGCAAGTTGGATTATCCTGAGCCAAACAGCTAGCTTAGACACAAGACTAACATAAATTTATTAATAAAATTTAACTAACCTAAAACATTAAACTAAAACATTTTTTTGTTTGAGTACGGGAGACGGAAAAAACTAAGTAAAGCCATAGAAATAGTACCGCAAGGGAAAGCTGAAAGAGAAATGAAATAACCCATACAAGCGCAAATAAGCAAAGACTAAACCTTGTACCTTTTGCATCATGATTTAGCAAGCACACTCAAGCAAAGAGACCTTTAGTTTGAAACCCCGAAACCAGGTGAGCTACCCCGAGACAGCCTATAAGGGCGAACCCGTCTCTGTGGCAAAAGAGTGGGAAGAGCTCCGGGTAGAAGTGACAGACCTAACGAACCTGGTGATAGCTGGTTGTCTAGGAAATGGATATAAGTTCAGCCTCGTGCCCCTTTGATCAAGAAGAATTTCACCAAGACAAAAGATATACACGAGAGTTAGTTAAAGGAGGTACAGCTCATTTAACCAAGGACACAACCTTTTCAGGAGAATAAAGATCACAATATTTTAAACCTACTGTTCTAGTGGGCCTAAAAGCAGCCACCTAAATAGAAAGCGTTAAAGCTCAGACAGAAAAAAGTTCATCATTCTGATAAACAATCTGACTTCCCTAGATGTACTAGACTTTCCCATGCTAACATGGGAGAAATTATGCTAGAATGAGTAACAAGAAGACTTGCCCTTCTCCTAGCACAAGTGTGTGCCAGACCGGACTAACCACTGGCAATTAACGAACTCAACCCGAGAGAGTAATATGAACTACATAAAAATCGAGAAGAGCCCATATTTATTTTATCGTCAACCCCACACCGGAGTGCTAATTTATAGGAAAGACTAAAAGGAAAGGAAGGAACTCGGCAAACGCAAGCCTCGCCTGTTTACCAAAAACATCGCCTCCTGCAACCTCACCAAGTATAGGAGGTCCAGCCTGCCCAGTGACTTCGAGTTCAACGGCCGCGGTATTTTGACCGTGCAAAGGTAGCGCAATCACTTGTCTCTTAAATGGAGACCTGTATGAATGGCTAAACGAGGGCTTAACTGTCTTCCTTTCCCAGTCAGTGAAATTGATCTACCCGTGCAGAAGCGGGTATAACTTCACAAGACGAGAAGACCCTATGGAGCTTAAGGTATAAAACCCAATCACGTCAAGCAAATCTATTAAAAAGACAAACCCAGTGTTTTATGGGATTTTACCTTCGGTTGGGGCGACCGCGGAGGAAAGCAAAGCCTCCAAGTGGACTGGGATAAACCCTTAAACCCAGAGAAAACCTCTCCAAGTCACAGAACATCTGACCAATAATGATCCGGCCTAAAGACCGATCAACGGACCAAGTTACCCTAGGGATAACAGCGCAATCCTTTCCGAGAGTCCATATCGACGAAAGGGTTTACGACCTCGATGTTGGATCAGGACATCCTAATGGTGCAGCCGCTATTAAGGGTTCGTTTGTTCAACGATTAAAGTCCTACGTGATCTGAGTTCAGACCGGAGCAATCCAGGTCAGTTTCTATCTGTAATGCCACTTTTCCTAGTACGAAAGGATCGGGAAAGAAGGGCCTATGCTTTAAGTACGCCCCACCCCTAATTTATGAAGACAAATAAATAAAACAAAGGGGGGCTAAAAGCAGCACTCCTATATAAGGAGTAACTGGGGTGGCAGAGCATGGTAATTGCGAAAGGCCTAAGCCCTTTTTGTCAGGGGTTCAAGTCCCCTTCCTAGTTCATGTTAAACACACTTATAACCCACTTAATTAACCCCCTAGCCTACATCGTCCCTGTACTCCTGGCAGTGGCTTTTCTCACATTAATTGAACGAAAAGTTCTAGGCTATATGCAACTTCGAAAAGGCCCCAACGTAGTAGGACCCTATGGACTTCTCCAGCCCATCGCTGATGGAGTAAAACTATTTATTAAGGAGCCCGTACGCCCCTCCACATCATCTCCGTTTCTATTTTTAGCTACACCCATATTAGCATTAACCCTGGCTATAATGCTATGAGCACCAATCCCCATACCTCACCCCGTAACAGACTTAAACCTGGGGATTTTATTTATCTTAGCACTGTCTAGCCTCGCTGTCTACTCTATCCTAGGCTCAGGATGAGCATCAAATTCAAAATACGCCTTAATTGGCGCCTTACGAGCAGTAGCCCAAACAATTTCATATGAAGTAAGCCTTGGATTAATCCTACTCTCAGTAATCATTTTCTCAGGCGGTTACACCCTTCAGACTTTTAATACGACGCAAGAAGGCACGTGACTCCTAATTCCAGCCTGACCCTTGGCAGCAATGTGGTATATTTCAACCCTGGCAGAGACAAATCGAGCCCCATTTGACCTGACTGAGGGAGAATCAGAACTCGTCTCGGGCTTCAATGTAGAGTATGCGGGGGGGCCATTTGCACTGTTTTTCTTAGCTGAGTACTCCAATATTCTATTGATAAACACACTATCAGCTGTCCTGTTTCTAGGAGCATCTCACACCCCCGGCACTCCGGAACTAACAACAATTAACTTAATATTTAAAGCCGCCCTCCTATCTATCATATTCCTCTGAGTGCGAGCATCCTACCCTCGATTCCGCTATGATCAGCTTATGCATCTTGTGTGAAAAAGCTTTTTACCATTAACCCTTGCCTTTGTCTTATGGCATGCCGCCCTTCCTATCTCAATAGCAGGGCTGCCACCCCAACTGTAAAGGAACTGTGCCTGAATGCCTAAGGACCACTTTGATAGAGTGACTTATAGGGGTTAAAGTCCCCTCAGCTCCTAGAAAGAAGGGAGTTGAACCCATACTTAAGAGATCAAAACTCTTGGTGCTTCCTCTACACCACTTTCTAAAAGACAAAGTCAGCTAATACAAGCTTTCGGGCCCATACCCCGAACACGATGGTTTAACTCCTTCCTTTGTCAATTAAGCTAAAACGGGACCCCCCCCCCGACAGAGAAGCTAATCAGGCTCGGGATAGATATCCTACTAGGAGGCGTAAAGCTTCCTCTGCCCATGAACCCGTACATTTTCATAATCCTCTTCTCCAGTTTAGGAGTAGGAACCACCCTTACATTTGCCAGTTCACACTGATTACTAGCATGGATGGGGTTGGAAATTAATACCCTGGCCATCACCCCTCTAATAGCACAACATCATCACCCACGGGGAGTTGAGGCAACCACAAAATATTTCCTCACTCAAGCCACGGCAGCCGCAATAATTTTATTTGCAAGCACAACCAACGCATGGCTCACCGGAGAATGGGACATTACTAACTTAACTAGCCCCATTGCGAACACTTTGCTAATCACGGCCCTAGCCCTAAAAATGGGACTCGCCCCTATACACTTCTGACTCCCTGAAGTCATACAAGGACTTGACCTCTTGACAGGACTGATCTTATCAACATGACAAAAGCTTGCCCCGATAATCCTCATCTTTCAGACGTCCCAAAACATAGACCCATTTCTTCTCACCACCCTGGGAGCCTTATCAACATTGATTGGCGGGTGAGGTGGATTAAACCAAACACACCTACGGAAGATTTTAGCCTACTCCTCAATCGCCCACATAGGCTGAATAGTGGTTGTCCTTCAGTACGCTCCTCAACTTACCCTACTAGCCCTATTTACCTACATCGTCATAACATCAGCAATATTCCTTACATTTAAAGCTTATGATACAACCAAAGTCAGCACCCTAGCGATGGCTTGATCTAAAAATCCAACGCTAGCATCAGCTTCATGCCTTGTACTCCTTTCGCTTGGGGGGCTACCCCCACTTACCGGTTTTATACCAAAGTGACTTATCCTTCAAGAACTAACCAAACAAGATGTTCCCGCTATCGCCACAATTATAGCCCTAGCCGCATTAATCAGTCTATACTTCTACCTACGTCTATGTTACTCTGTCTCTCTCACTATCTCACCCAGCACAGCTACGTACTCAACACTATGACGAACTTCACCATTAACCACTCACTTCCCACTATCAGTTTCTGTAATTAGTACCCTCGGCCTTCTCCCCCTCACCCCAACCATTGTCGCACTTGTTGCCTAGGGGCTTAGGATAGAAGTCAGACCAAAAGCCTTCAAAGCTTTAAGCAGAAGTTAAAGTCTTCTAGCCCCTGCCTAAGACCTACGAGACACTAACTCGCATTACCTAGTTGCAAACCAGGCGTTTTAATTAAACTAAAGCCTTTCTAGATGGGAAGGCCTCGATCCTACAAACTCTTAGTTAACAGCTAAACGCCCAAACCAGCGGGCATCCATCTACTTTTCCCGCCGTCAGCCTAAAAGGCGGGAAAAGCCCCGGCAGATTATTAGTCTGCGTCTTTGGATTTGCAATCCAATGTGTTCTCACCACAAGGCTTTGATAGGAAGAGGATTTAAACCTCTATCTTTGGGGCTACAACCCACCACCTAAACATTCGGCCATCCTACCTGTGACAATCACACGCTGATTCTTCTCAACCAACCATAAAGATATTGGCACCCTATATTTAGTATTTGGTGCCTGAGCAGGCATAGTGGGGACTGCCCTTAGCCTATTAATCCGGGCTGAATTAAGCCAACCAGGATCGCTTCTAGGCGACGACCAAATTTACAACGTTATTGTTACTGCCCACGCATTTGTAATGATCTTCTTTATAGTAATGCCAATCCTAATTGGAGGCTTTGGGAACTGATTAGTACCTTTAATAATCGGAGCCCCTGACATGGCATTCCCACGAATAAACAACATAAGCTTCTGACTTCTTCCACCTTCATTCTTGCTCTTATTAGCCTCATCTGGTGTTGAAGCGGGCGCAGGAACAGGCTGAACGGTCTACCCACCCCTGGCGGGAAACCTAGCCCATGCAGGTGCATCGGTTGACTTAACTATTTTCTCTCTTCACCTAGCAGGAGTTTCCTCAATTCTAGGCGCAATCAATTTCATTACTACAACTATTAACATGAAACCCCCTGCTATCTCCCAGTATCAAACACCTTTATTTGTCTGAGCTGTTCTAATCACAGCTGTCCTTCTTCTCTTGTCCTTACCTGTTTTAGCTGCCGGGATCACAATACTTCTCACAGACCGAAACTTAAATACTACATTCTTCGACCCTGCTGGAGGAGGAGACCCAATCCTCTATCAACATCTATTCTGATTCTTCGGCCACCCTGAAGTCTATATTCTTATTCTTCCAGGCTTTGGAATTATTTCCCATGTAGTAGCATACTATGCCGGTAAAAAAGAACCATTTGGTTACATAGGAATAGTCTGAGCTATGATGGCTATCGGACTTCTAGGATTTATTGTGTGAGCCCATCACATGTTCACAGTAGGAATGGATGTGGACACACGTGCATATTTCACATCAGCAACAATAATTATTGCTATCCCAACAGGGGTTAAAGTATTTAGCTGATTAGCAACCCTCCATGGGGGCTCTATCAAATGAGAGACACCGATACTCTGAGCCCTAGGGTTCATTTTCCTATTTACAGTAGGAGGACTTACGGGTATTGTTCTGGCCAACTCATCCCTTGACATTGTCCTTCATGACACATACTATGTAGTAGCACACTTCCATTATGTCCTATCTATGGGAGCCGTATTTGCCATTATAGCAGCCTTTGTTCACTGGTTCCCTCTATTTACAGGGTATACACTTCATGATACTTGAACAAAAATTCACTTTGGTGTTATGTTTATTGGCGTTAATCTTACATTCTTCCCGCAACATTTCCTAGGCTTGGCTGGAATACCACGACGATACTCTGACTACCCTGACGCCTATACCCTATGAAATACAGTCTCATCTATCGGCTCACTAATTTCTTTAGTGGCCGTTGTCATATTCTTGTTCATTCTATGAGAGGCTTTCTCTGCCAAACGAGAAGTATCATCTGTGGAGTTAACTATAACAAACATTGAATGGCTTCACGGCTGCCCACCCCCATACCACACATTTGAAGAACCTGCATTTGTTCAAGTTCAATCAAACTAACGAGAAAGGGAGGAATTGAACCCCCGTGTGCTGGTTTCAAGCCAGCCACATTAACCACTCTGTCACTTCCTTTAAGATATTAGTAAAATAGTGATTACATCACCTTGTCAAGATGAAATAGTGGGTTAAAACCCCGCATATCTTAAGCGCAAGCTTAATGGCACATCCAACACAATTAGGATTCCAAGACGCGGCATCACCCGTAATAGAAGAGCTTCTTCACTTCCATGACCATGCATTAATAATTGTTTTCTTAATTAGTACACTAGTTCTTTATATTATTGTTGCCATGGTTTCAACCAAACTTACTAATAAATATATTTTAGACTCCCAAGAAATTGAAATTGTATGAACTATTCTCCCAGCTGTGATTCTAGTGCTAATTGCACTCCCATCACTTCGAATTCTCTATCTTATAGATGAAATTAATGACCCTCACCTTACAATTAAAGCAATGGGACACCAATGATATTGAAGCTATGAATACACTGATTACGAGGACCTGGGCTTTGACTCCTATATAGTACCTACACAAGAACTTACACCCGGACAATTCCGATTATTGGAAGCAGATCACCGAATAGTTGTACCCATGGAATCCCCAGTCCGAGTGCTAGTATCTGCAGAGGACGTTCTACACTCCTGAGCTGTCCCAGCCCTTGGTGTGAAGATAGACGCAGTCCCAGGCCGACTAAATCAAACCGCTTTTATTGCCTCACGCCCCGGAGTATTCTACGGGCAATGTTCTGAGATCTGTGGAGCTAACCACAGCTTTATGCCCATTGTGGTCGAAGCAGTCCCACTCTGACTAGCAGAAGACTGATCAACAACCATACTTGAGGACGCCTCATTAGAAAGCTAATTATTGGACAAAGCGTCGGCCTTTTAAGCCGAAGACTGGTGATTCCCGACCACCTCTAGTGATATGCCCCAATTGAACCCAGGCCCCTGATTTGCCATTCTTGTATTTACATGATTAATTTTTCTCTCTATTATTCCAACCAAAATCCTAAACCACACCTCACCTAATGAACCCTCCCCTCTGAACGCAGAAAAACATAAAACTGAGCCATGAGACTGACCATGATAACAAGCTTCTTCGACCAATTTGCAAGCCCGTCGTACTTAGGAATCCCACTTATTGCTATCGCAATCGCACTCCCATGAACCCTATTTCCCTCCCCCTCCTCCCGTTGAATTAACAACCGCATGATCACCCTTCAAAGTTGATTTATTAACCGGTTTACGAACCAACTTCTACTTCCACTAAACTCAGAAGGTCATAAATGAGCACTCCTATTCGCCTCCCTAATAGTTTTTTTAGTCTCCGTTAATTTACTTGGACTACTGCCCTACACCTTTACACCCACTACGCAATTGTCCCTTAATATAGGACTTGCAGTCCCCCTTTGACTGGCCACCGTAATCATTGGCCTACGAAATCAGCCAACTGCAGCTCTAGGTCATCTTCTCCCAGAAGGGACCCCTGTCCCTCTTATCCCTGTTCTCATCATCATCGAAACTATTAGCCTGTTCATCCGACCACTAGCCCTGGGTGTTCGACTGACAGCTAACCTGACTGCCGGTCATCTTCTAATTCAACTCATTGCCACTGCAGTATTCGTTCTTATGCCCCTTCTCCCAGTAGTAGCAATTTTGACCGCCACCGTTCTTTTCCTTTTAACTTTATTAGAAGTTGCCGTAGCAATAATTCAAGCCTATGTTTTTGTTTTACTGCTAAGCCTTTACCTCCAAGAAAACGTCTAATGGCCCACCAAGCACATGCGTATCACATAGTTGACCCCAGCCCATGACCACTAACCGGAGCCATCGGTGCCCTTCTTATAACATCGGGCTTAGCAATCTGGTTTCACTTTAACTCAATAATCTTAATAACACTAGGTCTCATCCTCTTGCTTCTAACAATATACCAGTGATGACGTGATATTATCCGGGAAGGTACCTTCCAAGGACATCATACACCCCCTGTTCAAAAAGGCCTTCGATATGGTATGATCCTATTTATCACCTCCGAAGTTTTCTTCTTTTTAGGCTTTTTCTGAGCATTTTATCACTCAAGCTTAGCACCTACCCCAGAGTTAGGGGGGTGCTGACCTCCTACTGGAATTACAACTCTGGACCCTTTTGAAGTGCCCCTTCTAAATACAGCTGTCCTCCTAGCATCCGGAGTGACAGTAACTTGGGCTCACCATAGTATTATGGAAAGTGAGCGCAAGCAAGCTATTCAATCACTGGCCCTTACAATCATCTTAGGGTTATACTTTACAGCTCTTCAAGCTATCGAGTATTACGAAGCACCATTTACAATCGCAGACGGTGTTTACGGCTCCACCTTTTTTGTAGCCACCGGATTCCACGGACTTCATGTTATTATTGGATCTACTTTCCTCGCAGTCTGTCTTTTACGTCAAATCCATTACCATTTCACATCAGAACACCATTTTGGCTTTGAAGCCGCTGCTTGATATTGACACTTCGTAGACGTAGTGTGACTATTCCTCTACGTCTCAATCTACTGATGAGGCTCATAATCTTTCTAGTATTAAAGCTAGTACAAGTGACTTCCAATCACACAGTCTTGGTTAAACTCCAAGGAAAGATAATGAACTTAATTATTACAGTCCTCGTTATTACTATTTCTCTATCCTCAATCTTAGCAATTATCTCCTTTTGACTACCCCAGATAAATCCAGATACGGAGAAATTATCACCTTACGAATGCGGATTCGACCCCCTTGGATCTGCTCGACTTCCATTCTCTCTCCGATTTTTTCTTGTAGCTATCCTGTTCTTACTGTTTGACCTAGAAATTGCCCTCCTACTACCCCTCCCATGAGGAGATCAACTGCACTTTCCAGTGGGAACCTTCCTATGAGCCGCAACTGTACTAATTATCTTAACATTAGGACTCATCTACGAATGAACTCAAGGCGGACTAGAGTGAGCAGAGTAGGGAGTTAGTCTAATAAAGACCTCTGATTTCGGCTCAGAAAACCGTGGTTAAACTCCACGACCCCCTTATGACCCCAGTTCATTTCTGCTTCAGCTCAGCATTTATCCTTGGTCTAATAGGATTAGCCTTCCATCGCACCCATCTACTATCCGCGTTGCTATGCCTAGAGGGCATGATACTATCACTGTTTATTGCATTAGCCCTATGAACCCTTCAATTTGAATCAACAGGGTTCTCGACAGCCCCTATACTACTCTTAGCTTTCTCAGCCTGTGAGGCGAGCACTGGATTAGCCCTTCTAGTTGCCACTGCCCGCACTCACGGCACAGATCGGTTACAGAACCTCAACCTCTTACAATGCTAAAAGTGCTAATCCCAACAATCATAATGTTCCCCTCCATCTGACTGTCCCCCGCCAAATGATTATGAACTACATCAACCGCTCAAAGCCTGTTGATTGCCTTAGTTAGCCTTCTTTGGCTAACCTCAATATCGGAAAACGGTTGAACCACCTCTAACCAATACCTAGGGACAGACCCATTATCTACACCCCTCCTAGTACTGACGTGCTGGCTCCTTCCACTCATGATTCTAGCCAGCCAAAACCACATTAACCCAGAACCAATTAATCGGCAGCGTCTTTATATCTCATTACTCACATCACTTCAAGCTTTCCTTATCATAGCATTTAGCTCCACTGAAATCATCATGTTCTATATTATATTTGAAGCGACGCTAATCCCCACCCTGATTATTATTACCCGCTGAGGAAATCAGACTGAACGATTAAACGCCGGAACCTACTTTTTGTTTTACACTTTAGCAGGGTCACTACCGCTTCTGGTTGCGCTACTTCTCCTTCAACAAACTACCGGAACGCTTTCTATGCTTATCTTGCCCTACTCACAACCCACCCTCTCGCACTCTTGAGGACATACAATCTGATGAGCTGGGTGCTTAATTGCCTTCCTAGTAAAGATACCGCTTTATGGAATACACCTATGACTCCCAAAAGCACACGTAGAGGCACCCGTAGCCGGGTCTATGGTTCTAGCGGCAGTTCTCCTGAAACTAGGGGGCTACGGCATGATTCGAATAATAGTGATGTTAGACCCGCTTTCTAAAGAATTAGCCTATCCCTTCATTATTTTGGCATTATGAGGTATCATTATAACAGGCACAATTTGCCTCCGACAGACTGACCTAAAATCCCTAATCGCTTACTCATCAGTAAGCCACATAGGACTTGTGGCAGGAGGGATTTTAATCCAAACTCCGTGGGGCCTTTCTGGAGCAATTATTTTAATAATTGCCCATGGCTTAGTGTCATCAGCATTGTTTTGCCTAGCTAATACCGCCTACGAACGAACCCACAGTCGCACAATAATGCTAGCCCGAGGATTACAAGTGATTTTTCCACTCATAACATCCTGATGGTTCTTAGCCAACCTCGCAAATCTGGCACTTCCGCCCCTTCCTAATCTTATAGGTGAGCTAATGATTATCTCAACACTTTTCAACTGATCTCCTTGATCCATCGCCCTCACAGGACTAGGTACATTAATTACAGCTGGTTATTCCCTCTACATATTCTTAATGACACAGCGAGGACCGTCACCCCACCACATCATTGGATTACCCCCTTCTCACTCCCGAGAACACTTACTTCTAGTCATACATTTAATTCCAGTGATTCTCCTTGTTATTAAACCCGAGCTCATGTGAGGATGATGCTACTGTAAGTATAGTTTAACAAAAACATTAGATTGTGATTCTAAAGACAAGAGTTAAAATCTCTTTACTCACCAAGGAAGGACAGAAACCAGTAAGCACTGCTAATACTTACACACCGGGGTTAAAATCCGCGGCTTCCTTGAGCTTCTGAAGGATAACAGCTCATCCAGTGGTCTTAGGAACCAAAAACTCTTGGTGCAAATCCAAGTGGAAGCTACAATGAAATTAGTAATATCTACCTCCCTGATTATAATTTTCTTTGCTCTAATTTATCCGCTTGTTTTTACTCTTGACCCAAAAATTCAAAACCAAGAGAAAATAGCACTCCGCATCAAATCTGCCGTAAAAAATGCATTCTTCATCAGCCTTATCCCCCTTGTCATCTTTTTTTCTAGTGGGGAGGAAATTATTATTACAAATTGACAATGAATAAATACACATACCTTTGACATCAACATCAGCTTCAAATTTGACCACTATTCACTTATCTTCATACCCATTGCATTGTACGTAACCTGATCTATCCTGGAATTCGCGCTTTGATACATACACTCAGACCCAAACATTGACCGATTTTTTAAGTATCTTCTCATGTTTCTAGTAGCCATGATTATGCTAGTCACAGCAAACAACATATTTCAACTATTCATTGGCTGGGAGGGAGTTGGAATTATGTCTTTCCTCCTAATCGGCTGATGATATGGACGAGCTGACGCCAACACCGCTGCACTCCAAGCAGTGATTTACAACCGAGTAGGCGACATTGGGCTGATTATAAGCATGGCATGACTGGCTATGAGCTTAAACTCATGAGAAATTCAACAAATTTTTTCTCTTTCCCAAGGTTATGATACAACAACCCCTCTCCTAGGGCTTATCCTAGCAGCAACCGGAAAATCAGCACAATTTGGCCTTCACCCTTGACTCCCCGCCGCTATGGAAGGCCCAACACCAGTATCTGCACTACTTCACTCCAGTACAATGGTTGTAGCCGGAATCTTTTTACTAATTCGACTTCACCCCCTTATGGAAGACAACCAAGCCGCGTTAACTACCTGCCTTTGTCTGGGAGCAGTAACTACCCTATTTACAGCCACATGTGCCCTGACCCAAAACGACATCAAAAAGATCGTCGCCTTCTCAACATCAAGTCAACTCGGACTAATAATGGTTACTATCGGACTTAACCAGCCCCAGCTAGCATTTTTTCACATCTGCACACACGCCTTCTTCAAAGCTATGCTTTTCTTGTGCTCAGGCTCATTTATTCATAGCTTAAACAATGAGCAGGATATTCGAAAAATGGGAGGATTATTTAAGCTGATACCAGTAACTTCAACCTGTTTTACTATCGGAAGCCTGGCCCTCACAGGAACCCCCTTCCTTGCAGGATTCTTCTCTAAAGACTCCATCATTGAGGCCCTGAACACCTCTTACTTAAACGCCTGAGCCCTCGCCCTCACACTGGTTGCAACATCATTCACAGCTGTCTACAGCTTCCGCCTGGCCTATTTTGTAACTCTAGGATCACCCCGATTCCTCCCCCTATCACCGATCAGCGAGGATAACCCCATAGTTATTAACCCCATCAAACGACTCGCCTGGGGGAGTATCACAGCTGGACTTCTTATTGCGTTAAACTTCCTACCCCTAAAAACCCAAATTATAACCATGCCCCTAACCCTTAAACTAACTGCCATCATCGTCACCTTGGTAGGATTGCTTGTAGCAATACAACTAGCTGATATAACAAGCAAACAGGTCAAGATTACCCCAAAGATTTTTACACATCATTTTTCCAACATGTTGGGATATTTTCCCCATATGATGCACCGCCAACTTCCCCTAATTAAATTATCATTAGGGCAATCCGCAACCAAAATCGACAAGACATGACTAGAAGTAACAGGACCTAAAAGCCTAGGAGTCGTACAAGCAGCATTTTCAAAAACCCTTAACGACATAGCCCGAGGGATAATCAAAACATATCTAACAATCTTTGTGCTGACCCTATCAATCTCAATTATCATAGCCCTAACCTAGACCGCTCGAATAGTCCCCCGACTAAGACCACGGGTAAGCTCTAAAACAACCAATAGAGTTAATAATAATACCCAGGCACAAATCACTAAAAGGCCTCCACCGGAAGAATATATTAAAGCAACCCCTCCAACATCCCCCCGAATTGTAGAGAACTCCTTTAGTCCTTCTAATACTAATCAAGAACCCTCGTGCCACCCACCTCAGAAATAACCAGCCACCACTAATACACCTGCCATATAGACCGACACGTACCCAAACACGGACCGATCCCCCCACGCCTCCGGAAAAGGGTCAGCAGCCAAAGCCGCAGAATAGGCAAACACTACTAGCATCCCACCTAAGTAAATTAAGAATAAGACCAAGGATAAAAAGGACCCACCATGCCCCACTAAAATCCCACACCCCACGCCAGCTGCAATTACTAAACCAAGAGCAGCATAATAAGGGGTCGGATTTGAAGCAACAGCCACCACACCTACCACTAACCCTACAAGTAATAAAAACATAAAATAAGTCATAATTCTTACTCAGACTTTAACTGAGACCGGTGACTTGAAGAACCACTGTTGTACCTCAACTACAAGAACTAATGACAAGCCTGCGAAAAACCCACCCTCTTATTAAAATTGCCAACCACGCGCTAGTAGACTTACCTACACCGTCCAACATCTCTGCATGATGAAACTTCGGATCTCTGCTAGGACTATGCTTAGCTACCCAGATTCTAACAGGGTTATTTTTAGCTATACATTACACATCAGATATTTCAACCGCATTCTCGTCAGTCACACACATTTGTCGAGATGTAAATTACGGATGACTTATCCGTAATATCCACGCAAACGGCGCATCATTCTTTTTTATCTGCATTTACATGCATATTGCTCGAGGCCTTTATTATGGCTCATACTTATACAAAGAAACATGGAACATTGGCGTGGTCCTCCTCCTTTTAGTAATAATGACTGCTTTCGTTGGCTATGTTCTCCCCTGAGGACAAATGTCTTTCTGGGGTGCAACAGTAATCACCAACCTATTATCAGCCGTACCTTATATCGGCGACATCCTAGTACAATGAATCTGAGGCGGATTTTCTGTCGATAACGCTACATTAACACGGTTCTTTGCGTTTCACTTCCTCTTCCCTTTCATTATTGCAGCCGCCACTATCCTTCACCTACTTTTCCTACATGAAACAGGCTCAAACAACCCCACAGGTTTGAACTCAGACGCAGACAAAATTTCATTCCACCCCTACTTCTCGTATAAAGACCTTCTGGGCTTTGTAATTATGCTTCTTGGCCTAACGCTACTCGCACTGTTCTCCCCAAATCTTCTAGGGGACCCCGAAAATTTCACCCCAGCAAATCCACTAGTAACACCTCCCCACATTAAACCCGAATGGTACTTCTTATTTGCCTACGCCATTCTTCGGTCCATCCCGAATAAACTGGGCGGAGTTCTTGCGCTACTGTTCTCTATCCTTGTTTTAATGGTAGTCCCATTCCTTCATACCTCTAAACAGCGAGGACTTACATTTCGCCCTCTAAGCCAATTTTTGTTCTGAACCCTGGTAGCAGACATAATTATTCTAACATGAATTGGAGGCATGCCTGTTGAACATCCATTTATTATCATCGGGCAACTTGCCTCCGTACTCTACTTTGCTCTTTTCCTCATCCTTATTCCCCTAGCAGGGTGAGTGGAAAACAAGGTTCTAGAATGAGCCTGCCCTAGTAGCTTAATATTAAAGCACCGGTCTTGTAATCCGAAGATCGGAGGTTAAACCCCTCCCTAGCGCCAGAAAAAAGAGATTTTAACTCTCACCCCTGACTCCCAAAGCCAGGATTCTAAACTAAACTATTTTCTGTCTAACCCTTATGGTTTAGTACATATTATGCATAATATTACATTAATGTATTAGTACATATATGCATTATCACCAAAAATCTATCTTAACCACAAAGCAGGTACATAAATCTAAGCTATTACATAAGCATAAAATTAAGATTCAGATTATTTTTAATTAAACCTGGTACGTTCATTAATCCCCTAAATATCCATTTAAGATTTTTCCTTGACTGACCCAGCTAACATCTCTCATAAATTAAATATGTAGTAAGAAACCACCAACAGCTTGCTTTATAATTAATCATGCATGATAGAATCAGGGACTAAAAAATAAGAGTTACCCACGGTGAACTATTACTGGCATCTGGTTCCTATTTCAGGTACATAACTGTTAAATCCACCCTTAGATATTTATACTGGCATCTGATTAATGGTGTAGTACATACGTTTAATAACCCCACATGCCTTCGCATTCTCTTATATGCATAACGTTATTTTTTTCTGGTTTCCATTCATCTGACATTTCACAGTGCAAATATAAATGTTAAATTAAGGTGGAACATATTCCTTGAATGTGTAAATAAATCTAATTCCTTAAAGACATAATTTAATAACCACATTAATTTATCTCAAGTGCATAATACTATTACTCTTGCTTGATCTATTCCTATTATGCCCCCCTTGCGGTTTACGCGCGACAAACCCCCTTACCCCCTACGCTCAGGTAATCCTGTTATCCTTGTCAAACCCCTAAACCAGGGAGGACTCAAGAGCGCACGAGCCAGTAAGTTGAAGCTAAAGACTGGACTACATCCCATTTATATATATATATATATATATATGTGCATGCGCCATTTTTGGCACATTTTTTTTAGCCTAAAAACCTCGACTAAATTTTTTATTAAATTTTTAGTACTAAAAAAAAGGCTAATACAAGC